CCTTTTAAGAAATAAAGTTTTTGATCGGAATATGAATCAAACCGAAAGACCCCTTAACTATTAAGAGGGTTATATAGAACGAATCGCACTTTTACCACTAAACTATACCCGCTACAATGTGATTATTATACAAAAATGGACCTTTTGTCGAACAGGGGAATTAGGCGTAATCAAGATAGGATCATAAAAGAATCATGAAAATGAGAGTGTTGACGTTTTTCGTGGGGGAATTCAAATTTAATGAGATTCGGAAAGGAGGGCTCATTTAAATAACTAAATAACAAGTTCTATCTTTTCTTTTGCTGGAGGAGTTTGATAGATACGGCTCGCCAAAACCACTGAAATCATAACATAAAAATGCATTGTGTAAGAATCCATAGTTTCATTTTTTTATTCCAGTAAGGTCGTCAAGTAAATAAAAAAGGAAGACAGAATAATAAGAAATGACACTTTGATTTTATATAATTTGATTTTATATAATAAGAAAGGAAAAAGTCCTTCGTCTTTTTGTTGTTGCTTTAATAGCAAGCATTTTTGTTTTCAAATCAGATAAATTATTTTAGATTTTATCTAGGATGCGTTGGAACAAAAAAAGGCCCGGCTAGGTATTGACCAGGCCAGGCCATGGGAATAAAAGGAACAAAATCAAAGCAACGAGGCCTTCTTTATTTTTCTTTATATTCTTTCTTTCTATTGGACCTTTCGAGCCCTTACTTTATCTAAATTGCTGATAAAAGTTGTACATAATAGAAAGAAAGAGAAAGAAAGACTTTTTTCAATCCTTACTTCATGTGTAATGTAACATAGTAATAATAATTATATTTTTCAATTGGGAGAGATGGCTGAGTGGACTAAAGCGGCGGATTGCTAATCCGTTGTACGAGTTATTCGTACCGAGGGTTCGAATCCCTCTCTTTCCGTTGATGATTGATTTATCTTTCAAATTTTGCAAACCCTTTTTGATTTTATTCTTCACGCCCAGGATTACGTCCTGGATCATTAGATAGGAATCCAAAGATGAAGAGAGAAACAAAGAATATCACTACTGTGTAAACGAAAAGTTTGAGAGTAAGCATTACACAATCTCCAAGATCATTTTTGGGAAAAAACGAGAAAAGAGAATAGATCCTCCATTTTTGTACCACATATTCTATTTTGACACCAAGAAATGAAGTGCTTTCTAGAAATAGAAAAGCATTTTTCGAAATGAAAATTCATTTGTAATAAGAGTCTTTCATTACCAAAAATTTCTTTCATATCCACAATTAGATATTGTGGAGGACCCTAATAGGGTTAGGGTCTTTCATTGAAAAAAAGGTCAGAATGGGGAAATGGGGCGAGCCTAATTTTGATTTATCGCGGCTATCCCAGACTTTCCATGTTTGAATCGAAGGTTCATACTGTAAGACTTAGTTGATCTTATTAATTGTATTTGTATTGTTAGAATTTTTTTTCTCGAATAAATCATGAATTTCCTAGGCATAGTATTAAAGATTTCATCGAAAACTTACAGCAGCTTGCCAAACAAAGGCTAAGAGAAAAAAGAACAAAGGTATGACTGGCATAACATCTACGATTGGATTCAAAAAAGCATAGGCCTCGGGCAATTTGGCGAATAAAAGACTACTCGAATAAAGGGCAGAATTAATACAGATACAGATCAAACTAAAGATATTAAGCATAACAGACATTTTTTTCTTGGAGATAATTGCATTTTGATTGAGTTATTGATATAAGTAAAAATCAAGTAAGGTAGAAAAAAACCTTCTTTTTCTTTGAACCTACCCAATCAAAAATCCTCCAATTCTCAAAAGAGAATAGAAGAAATCATACTTTCTTTCATACAATATCTTAATTGAATTATATGTAATGATCAATAAATTCAGTTGAATTCTATATCTACACGTGTCAAAATCCTAGCAAGAATCTAATCTGTTCTATAAAGATTTTCTATAGATATTTGGACCGGAATTGACGAACACCCAATACCAATATTATTCTTTATGAGTGTTGAATAGAAATCTATCGAATAGAAATCGAAATGGGGCGTAGCCAAGTGGTAAGGCAACGGGTTTTGGTCCCGCTATTCGGAGGTTCGAATCCTTCCGTCCCAGAGCATATCCGTTCTATCATAATTTTCTCAGAATAAAGATTGCATTGCTTTTTGAAACAACATTCTGTTTAAAGGCCTAATATTGGATAGAATGTGATTATTGTTTCTTTTCTCATTTTTAATGATTCTTCTCTGAATCATATCATCAAAAACTGAACTTAATCGAGTTCAAATGACATGCTGATGTAACTGAATATATTTGTGATCCAAGTAAGATGGGAACATAGATCACAAGAGTTTTAATTCAAAAAAGTAGGGCGGGCTTTTGTCCTATGCTCATTTCCTTCATATTGAAGGAAATTAGTGACTTAGAAAAACCTGACGTACCATATCTATTTGAATTTTCAAAGATCCTTTTTGAATCGAAATGCGAAAGAGCCTATCTTACCTATCTTTTATTCCCTATCATTTAAAGTATCCCAATTATTAATGTTCTAATGTTCTGCGGATCTCTGAATTCTAAACAAGAGTAAGAGGGGGTTCTTGGTACTAATGAAATTCACTCAATGGGATTAAGTCTCTTAAGACTGGGTTAGGGTAAAATAAAAAATAGGAGCAAGGACAAGGACTTAATCTGGACTTGTTTGTCTTTGTCCCTAGACAAGATAGTCCGCATTCCGTAAAAAAGGATCCTTTTTTTATTTATGACTCATCATTCCCATAGAATTTGGGGAGTAGATAGGCGTTAATCAGCAATGGAAGGTATTAATTTGAATATCTGTGTCTGTCCAAATTGCATTAACAAAGAATCAAGTTACATATGTAACCGATGTATTTTCTTTGAACTTTTTAAGTATTTCGTGTTTGGCTCTAATGAATAATTGTAAATCCATGTAATGATTGAGACGGGGGGGTGATTCATACATTTTATTCATTTTACTTTATGGCAAGATTGCAGAAAGATTACTTAACCCCAGGTTAAATAAAATACATATAAAATTACAATGAGGAAATGCTTAGCTTATATGTATGTATTGTTATCGTTCGATTTCATTCTATTTCAGTAACAACAGTCTTTCGGTTTTTGTGAAAAAGAATTGTAATCCCTTCTGTGTTAAAATTGAAATATTTCACTTTAACGAAATATTTCAATTTAACATAGAATATCCATAACAGTGACAGTTGTTCAGTCTATCTGATAGATACGAAAACCCCCTATTCGTTCATCTGATTGAAAAAATAAGAATCGAAAGAATAAGGACCTAACTCTTCCCTTACATCAGTCTTTTTTAGCCATCTCATGAAAAAAAAGAAATTGGATTTATTGTTAGATCTATTTATTTGCTTTAAATCATTGATGATTCAATTCGAAAAGAAAGAGAGATTTAGCTTTCTTATGATGATCAAATGTAATCTTTAAAGATGGGGTCTTGCTAAGATTTTTTCAGAAAAATCTTCACCATCTATGTATAGAAAAAAAGTATAGATTACTATGTCTATGTACCGACTGAACCAATGACTATTCACGATTCCATAATTGAATCAATTCCATACTGGTTCCAAATTAGAGGAATGTTATGGTAAAACTTCGTTTGAAACGATGTGGTAGAAAGCAACGTGCGACTTGAAGGACACGATCCGGTGTGGATTCTTAGTCTTACATCCACCATTTTTTATAGGTTTATATAGGAATGAAGGTGCTCTTGGCTCGACATCGTTTGTTCTCTTCCACTACAACCCCTCTTTTTTGTTGGGTTGTAATGTAAATAGTACATGATGGAGCTCGAGTAGAAAGTATTGATTCATTTCTCAGGGGCAAGGATCTAGGGTTAATGCCAATCAATAAATTGGAACAACTTCGTAAGTAGATCTTCGATATAGAAATCGAAAGGATCCGATTCGAGCAAGTTTTCAATTCCAAAAGCAAATTTGTTGGAATTGATAAAACCCTTTTGATCCAAAGTGTATCACGCGGGAATCAATCGTTCATATGATTCTTTGATAGAAAGAAATCACAAAAAGGGTATGTTGCTGCCATTTTGAAAGGATTAAGAAGCACCGAAGTAATGTCTAAACCCAATGATTTAAAACAAAGATAAAGGATCCCAGAACAAGGAAACGCCGTTTCCATTGTCTTAATAACTGGATCAGAATAAAGAATCAAAATATATTTTAAACGAGACAAACAAAAAGGGGGGTTAAAGACCACTCAAAAAATGAAATTGCCTAAAGATTTTCCTTTGAGCTATTTTTGAGAATTTTCCAACTTGAGTTATGAGTACAAATGATTTTTTTTTTCAAGAGGGAAGAAGAAAAAAATGAGTTAAATCACAGTCTAATTGATTTTATGGATCCTTTTGCCATTCGTTAGAATTCTATACATAGAAAAAACTTCGAATCATTTTTTCTCGAGCCGTACGAGGAGAAAACTTCCTATACGGTTCTAGGGGGGGGTATTGTTCATCTACATCTATCCCAATGGGCCGTCTATCGAATCGTTGCAATTGATGTTCGATCCCGAAGAGAGGGAAGAGATCTTCGGAAAGTGGGTTTTTATGATCCGATAAGGAATCAAACTTATTTAAATGTTCCTGCTATTCTATATTTCCTTGAAAAAGGTGCTCAGCCTACAGGAACTGTTCAGGATATTTTAAAGAAGGCGGAGATTTTTAAGGAACTTTTCCCTAATCAAATGAAATTCCATTAAGGAAATAAAAAAGGGGGGTAGTGATTCGTATATAACTTTGTATAACTTTTCTATACTATGTTTTTTTTATTTCCCCCTTTCTTGTTCTATTCGTATCTATTTATCATTGCTTCCATAGAATCCCATGTTTTATAACGACAAAACCCTATTTGATTGATCCTAGAAATAGAAAATTCTGGCATTCCCTTCAATGGGGCGTTTTTCGTTGGAACTCTACTAACAAGTAACAAACAAGGAATC